TTATCGTAATCGAAAGTCAATTCGGATCAATCAATCTAATTTGTTGAAAAAATAATCTCATTATAGTATCAATTAGAGAAATTCGAATATTCAAAAAGAAAGTCAAAAAAAGCATGTCTACCTCGTCAGCTAGGGTATTGGTGATACAAAGATAAAAAATCAAAGTATTTTGGCTCTTTTTCATAAACCAATTCAGAACAAAATGGATTCAAAAACCCTGGAAACTCATTGATTCGTCTAATATCTAAATCTAGTTTATCTCTTTTTTTCTAAATTAGTAGATCGAAAATTAATGCCCTTCAAAAATGTATAGATCCAATGTCACATTCAGTCAAAATTTATGATACATGTATTGGATGTACTCAATGTGTTCGAGCCTGCCCTACGGATGTGTTAGAAATGATACCTTGGGACGGATGTAAAGCAAAACAAATTGCTTCAGCTCCAAGAACAGAGGATTGTGTCGGGTGTAAGAGGTGTGAATCCGCTTGTCCAACAGATTTCTTGAGTGTTCGGGTTTATTTATGGCATGAAACAACTCGCAGCATGGGTCTAGCTTATTGATACCTTACTTAAAACTCTACTTGAATTCAGCTGATTTGTTTTACCGAGAAAACCCGTGCGCAAAAATTTTTTTGCGCTCGGATTTTCTGGCCCAAGTGTATTTTGCCTTTACCACGAATGATTTTCCTTGGTTAACACTAATTGTATTTTTACCAATAGCTGCGGGTTCTTTAATTTTTTTTCTTCCTCATAAAGGAAATAAGGTAATTAGATGGTATACTATTTGTATATGTATTTTGGAACTCCTTCTAATAACCTATGTATTCTGTTATCATTTCCAATCAGATGATCCATTAATCCAACTAACGGAAGATTATAAATGGATTCAGTTTTTTGATTTCCATTGGAAATTAGGAATAGATGGGCTTTCTATAGGACCCATTTTACTAACGGGATTCATCACTACTTTAGCTACATTAGCAGCCTGGCCTCTTACTCGCGATGCTCGATTATTCCATTTTTTGCTATTAGCAATGTATAGCGCTCAAATAGGGCCATTTTCTTCTCGGGACCTTTTACTTTTTTTCATGATGTGGGAGTTAGAATTAATTCCGGTTTATCTCCTTCTATCCATGTGGGGAGGAAAGAAACGGATGTACTCGGCAACTAAATTTATTTTGTACACGGCAGGAGGTTCTGTTTTTCTATTAATGGGAGTTATGGGTCTTGGTTTATATGGTTCTAATGAACCAACATTAGATTTTGAAACATCAATTAATCGACCGTATCCTGTGGCCTTGGAACTAATATTATATATTGGATTTTTGATTTCGTTTGCTGTCAAATCGCCGATTCTACCTCTACATACATGGTTACCTGATACCCATGGCGAAGCTCATTACAGTACTTGTATGCTTTTAGCCGGAATCTTATTAAAAATGGGAGCATATGGATTGATTCGGATTAATATAGAATTATTACCTCATGCTCATTCTATTTTTTCTCCCTGGTTGATGATAATAGGCACAATACAAATAATCTATGCATCTTTAACTTCTTCCGGCCAACGTAATTTTAAAAAAAGAATAGCCTATTCTTCTGTATCTCATATGGGTTTGATACTTATAGGAATTAGTTCTATAACCGACGCAGGACTCAATGGAGCCATTTTACAAATAATTTCTCACGGATTTATTGGGGCAGCATTTTTTTTCTTGGCAGGAACAAGTTATGATAGAATACGTCTTGTTTATCTCGACGAAATGGGCGGCGTAGCTATCTCAATGCCAAAACTATTTACGATGTTTAGTAGCTTTTCTATGGGCTCCCTCGCATTACCAGGTATGAGTAGTTTTGTTGCAGAATTAATCGTATTGTGGGGACTAATTACCAGTCAAAAATATCTTTTCATCGCAAAAATTCTACTGACTTTTGTAATAGCAATTGGAATGATATTAACGCCTATTTATTCATTATCTATGTTACGCCAGATGTTCTATGGATCCAAGTTATTTAATGCTCCTAATTCTTATCTTTTTGATTTTGGACCGCGCGAGTTGTTTGTTTCAATCGCTATCTTTCTACCTATAATAGGGATTGGAATCTACCCGGATTTTGTTCTGTCACTCTCAGTTGAGAAGGTTGAAGTTCTTTTATCTAGTTTTTTATAGAGATTTTTCCTAAAGAAAAAACGATCTAATTTTCATTATAACCCGGTATGCGCGGTCTTTGCGAGAACCGCGCGAATCAATAATTGGTACTGGATTCACGCAGTTCGTTACAAAATTTTTTATAGACACTTCGAGTTAGTTTGTATGCGTAAGAAGGTTCCTTGACTTTAGCTAGACGTTAATGTAAATGAACCATAACTATGTAGCCCTATTCCTAATAGATTAACTCCAAAATAGCATATCCAAATTATCAGAAAACCTAGAGCCGCCACCAGTGCGGAATTTTCACCCGGGAAATGTTTTTTTGTTCGCGTATGTAAATAAATAGCGAATATCATCCAAGTAATAAAGGCCCAAATTTCTTTTGGGTCCCAACTCCAATAGGATCCCCATGCTTCATTAGCCCAGACTGCTCCTGAAAGAATACCCAGAGTTAAAAAAATAAATCCTAGACTAATCACACGATAACTCCAAAAATCCAACTGTTGAATTAATTGGCTCTTGTAATAATTCTTATCAGAAAAAAAAGAAGTATTTCTTAAAATAGTACTTCTGCCATAGCTATATTGGATTTCGTCAAATGAAAATGACTCCATTAATTTTAAAAACCGATTCCTTTTCTTGCGAAATGTAAAGACTAGAAGTGCGGCGGATAATAATGATCCACACAGAAGAGCGGCATAGCTCAATATCATCATACTTACGTGCATTATTAACCACTCAGATTGGAGCGCAGGCACTAATATTGCAGGTTTCTGTATTTCACTTAAAATACTTGACGTAGCAAAGCCTTGGGTAAAAATAGTACTCGAGGCGGTTATTGCGCTTAGATTTTTATTTTTTTTGAAATATGCGACTATATGAATAAGGGAGAAACTCCACGAAAGAAAGATTAATGATTCATATAAATCACTTAGTGGAAAATGACCGGAATAAATCCAACGCGTGACTAATAATCCTGTTAAACACAAAAAGATCGTTATCATGCCCTTTTCTGATAACTCATATGGTTTTATGAGTTCAGTGACCAATAGGTGTATCAACCGAATTGAAATTACAATTGAAACAATTGAAAAGGAAATATGATTTAATATATGCTCTAAGGTTGAAAATATCATAAAAAAAAGAGTAATCCCTTAATTTAAGTACTAAATGAAAAGCGGGAATTGAATTCATTTTTCATTATAAGCTCTATTGTCTCTTGTTTAGAAGACAACATGCCGCCACTCGGACTCGAACCGAGATGCTCTAGCACTGCTTCCTAAGAGCAGCGTGTCTACCGATTTCACCATAGCGGCTTGTTTGAACCAATAATAGGTTATTTATATTGAATCGTCAAGATTGAAAATGTCAATTCACTGAAAAATTTTTTGAATAACAATTTAAATTCCTAAATACCAATTAGGTCCCATTTAAGTTATTTCATAAATTGAAAACAACAAAATGCATTTTCTCACGGAACAGAAAAGAAACCCTTTTTGTATTTTTCCAAAGTAAGACATTGTTTGTATATAACATCCCGAGAGTTTTCTTTTTTTATTGGTTGGATTGAATCATTTCTCTCGTTAATTTGAACTAACAGATCTTATCTCTGATCTTCTATCGATATTCTTTAGATATATAGATAAAGAAAAAGTATTATTATTAGCATTATGAATTATGGCAAAGAGGTCGATGGGGAAAATAAGACTCCCCACCAACAAAATGAAAAAATAGAGTCCTAAGGTAAAACCTTGTTTTTTCTTATTGTATTTTTCTTAGAATTTGCTAAATTTTCAAATTATTAATGTCCCATTTTTACATATCAAAATCACAAAACGGAGTCTATTTTATATTGATTAGTTCAAACTAACAGAGAGTAGTAATTGAGAATTTGATAGTAACACTGAAATGAGCCAATTTTCGCGTCAAATCGATTCCGATTATTACAACGTTTTAGGACTTATTTGCGTGTCGCATAAAAAAACTTTTTGATTTGCCGGTAGAAAGAGATTTTCCTAATGACAAAGCTTTTAACGCCGATGAATATCCCTTCCTTTTCCAAATATTTTGACGAATACGCTTTTTTGATCTAGAAGTGCGTTTTTTTGGAACTGCCATTTAAAAATTACGAGGTTACTCATTATTAGAGTTGGATGTGAAAGACATCTATTGTTCAAAAGAATCCTTAATTACTATTCATTATCTAGTTATTCTTTTAGTCCTTTCATCACAAATAAATAGAAATATATGATGTATAAAAGATTCCTACAAATTTTTTTGTTCAAAAAGGTTTTTTATACTCTAGAAGGCTTCTAAGAACAAATAATTTGTATGGATTAGTAGTACTTTTATTTATCGGTTTTTCTCATATATTTCTATAATCAGCTATGATATAGAAATCTAATTCGTGGCACTAAAAAAAAGAATCTAAAAGACCTATATCCGGTGCTTTTTGTCATTCGACACTTCATTTCCATGTAATAAAATGGAAAGAAGTATTTACTTTAATGTCTAATAACAAATTGAAGCCTTCTTCGAGTAACTAGTCCCATGAATCCGTACTACAAATTTTGAAATTCAAATGAGATTAGTAATTTATCTGTTCTGTTAACGGATACATCCTTTTATCCTTTCTCACTAAATAAAATTTTCTCAATCAATAAAAAATAAAGTTTCAAATAAACCATTAAGTTTTATATATAGACTCAGATATTCTAACGGTTTCTAATAAAAAAACTAAAAAAAAACTAACTAAAATGAAAATGACGAGTTATTATTAAGCCGATGACATTGGTCAATTCCACGATTTATATCAGAATCAAGTACTTTTGAGTGTAATTCCTGATGCTTGCTATACAAAAACCCATTGTTAGAAAAGTTTCTCTTTTTATTTTCGATTTCTTCCTAAATATATTTGTATATTATCAAAACACAAATATATTTTAAATAAGTATTTTCTTTTTTACGAAACTTGGTCATATTATTTGACCAAGTCTAACTTCTTGAGTTGAATATTTGAAATATTTCGAAAAAACTCAGAACAGACTAAGTACGAGTATCAAATGCTAAATTTTTCTTTACGTTAAGTTTTTTTCAGTTAGTGCATATTTTGATTTTTTTATTGACCCCTTTTGAAAGGGGTGGGGTCCAGTTAATCGGAAGCAATTAATTACGACTAAAAAACTTTTTCTTTTTTATGGAACAAACATATCAATATGCATGGATAATACCTTTCCTTCCACTTTCAGTTCCTATATTAATCGGGGTGGGACTTCTTCTTTTTCCGTCGGCAACAAAAAGTCTTCGTCGTATATGGGCTTTTCAAAGTGTTTTAGTATTAAGTATAGTCATGATTTTTGCAGTCAATTTCTGTATTCAGCAACTAAATAGCAGTGCTACCTATCAATATGTCTGGGCTTGGATTATCAATAATGATTTTTCTTTAGAATTTGGCTACTTAATCGATCCGCTTACTTCTATTATGTCAATATTAATCACTACTGTTGGAATTTTGGTTCTTATTTATAGTGATAATTATATGTTTCATGATCGTGGATATTTGAGATTTTTTGCTTATATGAGTTTTTTCAGTACTGCCATGTTGGGATTAGTTACTAGTTCAAATTTGATACAAATTTATATTTTTTGGGAATTAGTAGGAATGTGTTCATATCTATTAATAGGATTTTGGTTCACACGCCCGGTTGCAGCAAATGCTTGTCAAAAAGCGTTTGTAACTAATCGTGTTGGGGATTTTGGTTTATTATTGGGAATTTTGGGTTTTTATTGGATAACAGGGAGTTTTGAATTTCGGGATTTTTTTCAAATATTTAATAACTTGATTTTTCATAATGAGTTAAATTTTTTATTTGTTACGTGGTGCGCTGTTTTCTTCTTTTCTGGTGCAGTTTCGAAATCCGCACAATTCCCCCTTCACGTTTGGTTACCAGATGCGATGGAAGGGCCGACTCCTATTTCAGCTCTTATCCATGCCGCTACTATGGTAGCCGCGGGAATTTTCCTTGTAGCTCGACTTTTACCTCTTTTCATTATTATACCTCACATAATGAATTTAATATCTTTAATAGGGATAATAACAATATTTTTTGGAGCTACTTTAGCTATTGCTCAAAAAGACATTAAGAGGGGTTTAGCCTATTCCACCATGTCTCAATTGGGTTATATGATGTTAGCTCTAGGTATGGGGTCTTCTCGAAGTGCTTTATTTCATTTGATTACTCATGCTTATTCGAAAGCATTATTGTTTTTAGGATCGGGTTCTGTTATTCATTCAATGCAAACTGTTGTTGGTTATTCTCCGAATAAAAGTCAAAATATGGTCTTTATGGGAGGTTTAACAAAACATGTACCAATTACTAAAAGTGCTTTTTTATTAGGTACACTTTCTCTTTGTGGTATTCCACCGCTTGCTTGTTTTTGGTCCAAAGATGAAATTCTTAATGATAGTTGGTTATATTCAGCAATTTTTGCAATAATAGCTTGGTCTACGGCGGGATTAACCGCATTTTATATGTTTCGGATCTATTTACTTACTTTTGAAGGACATTTAAATGCTCATTTTCAAAATTTCAGTGGAAAAAAAAATACTTCCCTCTATTCAATATCTCTCTGGGGTAAAGAAGGTTTTAAAGTCAATAACAAAAACTTTCATTTGTTAAGTTTATTAATAATGAAGAAAAAGAAAAGTGCTTATTTTTTTTCAAAGAAGATAGATCGAATTGATGAGAATGCAAGAACTAGAAGCCAACCTTTTCTTACTATTTCTCATTTTGGAAATAAGAAAACTTTTTCATATCCTTCTGAATCGGATAATACTATATTATTTCCTATCCTTATATTAGTCTTTTTTACTTTGTTTGTTGGATTCATAGGAATTCCTTTAAATGGCGTTGATTTGGATATTTTATCCAAATGGTTTTCCCCCTCTATAAATCTTTTACATCAAAATTCGAATAATTTAATAGATTGGTCTGAATTTGCGAAAGATGCAGTGTTCTCAGTCAGTCTAGCCTATCTTGGAATAATTATAGCATTTTTTTTTTATAAGCCTCCGTATTCCCCTTTAAAAAATTTTGATTTAGTTAATTTATTGATTAAACTAAATCTTAAGAGAAGTTTTTCTGACAAGATAAAAAATGGGATATATGCTTGGTCACATAATCGTGGTTATATAGACGCTTTTTATGCAACATATTTAACAGGGACGATGAGAAGAGTGTCTGAATTCACTCATTTTTTTGATAGACAAGTAGTTGATGGAATTATAAATGGAGTTGGTCTTATGAGTTTCTTTGTAGGAGAGGCTATCAAATCTATCGGCGGC